ATGTCTATTCTTCCTCGAATCTTTCATTGAGAGGTAAAGGATTTAATCCTTTTAAGAAATAAAGTTTTTGATCGGAATAGTAATCAAACAAACCGAAGGGACCCTTTAACTATTAAAGGGGTTAATAGAACGAATCACACTTTTACCACTAAACTATACCCGCTACAATGTGATTATTGTATAGAAATGTATCTTTTGTCGAACAGAAAAATTGGCCCTAATAATTAAGAGGATCAAAAAAGAATCATAAAAATTAGAGCATTGACGTGCTTTATTCACGGAGCCCGATGAAATTAGGGAAAGAAGATTCATTTTAATAACTAAATAACACGTTTTTTTTCTTTTGCTGGGGATGCTTTGACATTGACAGATACGGCTCGATAAAAATACGTACGCCAAAGCATAAAATTGTGCAAGAATATATGGCTCCATTCTTTGTTTTTTTTTATTCCATTTACTTTATTGAAATAAAAAAGATCAAATAATTAAGAAATGACACTTTGATTCTATTCTGTATCATAGGAATAAAAATAGTCTTTCTTATGATTGTTATTGTTTCAATAACAATCATTTTTGTTTCAAATCAAATAAATTATTTTTTCTATGATTTATTGAAACAAAAAAGGCCCGGCGAGGTACTGACCAGGCCAGGCCGCGGAATTAAAAAAAGCTCTTGCAGACGAAATCAAAGAGGTACTTTTTAATTATATTCTATATTTTATTCTATAATAATAGAATATAATTAAAATAAATAAGTAAATAAGAGATATAAAAGAAAGACTCTTTTTCAAACCCTACTTTTTGTGTAATGTAACATAGTAATTATCCTTTTTCGATTGGGGGAGATGGCTGAGTGGACTAAAGCGTCGGATTGCTAATCCGTTGTACGGGTTTTTCGTACCGAGGGTTCGAATCCCTCTCTTTCCGCTTTTGTCAATGACTTGGTATTTTTTATTTATCTTTCGATTTCGACGAGTCTTTTTTTTTTTAATAGTTAAAGATAAATTTAATAGTTAAAGATAAAGATGTGGAATAGATAAAATAAAATCTTAAGAACGTTTAAAAATCGAGTAAGGAAAACAAAAACTTTATTTTTTATTCTTCACGTCCAGGATTACGTCCTGGATCATTAGATAGGAATCCGAAGATAAAGAGAGAAACAAAGAATATCACTACTGTGTAAACAAATAGTTTGAGAGTAAGCATTACACAATCTCCAAGAATTTTTTTGGAAAAAAAAAAAAGAGAATAGATTCTCCATTTTTATACCACATATACCTCATTTTGACACCAAGAAATGAAATGGTTGTTATAAATCTAGAAATAGAAAATAATTTTCAGAAATTCATTTATAATGTAATACGAGTCAAGTCTTTCATTACCAATTTTTTTTATACCCACAATATCTAATTGTGGGAGGTTCTTTCAATGTAAAAAAGGTCCGAATGAAGAAATGGGGCGACCCCCGGACTTATCGTGGTGATACTTTCAATATTTGAATCGAAACTTTATACTATAATATAAGACTTATCTGATCTTATCAATTCTTAGAATTTTTTTTCTTAGAATAAATCATGAATTTTTCTAGGACAGTATTCAAGATCTCATCGAAAACTTACAGCAGCTTGCCAAACAAAAGCTAAGAGAAGAAATAGTACAGGTATTACTGGCATAAAATCTACGATGGGATTCAAAAAAGCATAAGCCTCGGGCAATTTGGCGAAGAAAAAACTATTTGAAGAAAGAGCAGAATTAAGCCAGATACAGATCAAATTAAAGATATTAAGCATAACAAACATTGTTTTGTTCTTGAAAATAATTGTATTTATTTTGATTGAGTTATTAATAATTGATAACAGAATGTTTTTGTCTATTTTATATTATTTAAGTTATAAAAAAAAATAAGGTCTACCAAAAAACTTTTCTTTGATTTGAACTAACTCAATCAAAAATATTTCAATTCTCAAATAAAAAGAGAATAGAAGAAATCATACTTTCATACAATATCTTAATTGAATTATATGTAATGATCAATAAATTTCGTTTAATTCTATATCTAAATGTATCAAAATCCTAGTAATAATCTATTCTATAGATATTGCGACTATAATTCTAATTGACGAACAACTAATAACAATATTAGTGTTTATTAATGTCGAATATAAAATGGGGCGTGGCCAAGTGGTAAGGCAACGGGTTTTGGTCCCGGTATTCGGAGGTTCGAATCCTTCCGTCCCAGAGCATACCTATTATATATATATCATATCAGATTCTATATATCGCATCAGAATACTGATTTTATATCAGAATAAAAGCTTATCTTTTTTTTTTGTTTTATTTTAAACAACTTTTTGTTTTTTTATTAAGAGTATAATAATTTAAGAGTATAATAATATTGGATATAATATGATTCTTTTTTCTTATAATGATTAATTCTTATCTGAATTATATCTTTTTGACAAATTGAATTGTGTTCAAATAACACACAGATGTAATTGAATCCATTTGTATCCAGGTAAGATAGGAGCATAGATCAAAAGAGTTTGAATTCAAAAATGAAAATAAGGGAACGGTCTTTTCATTGTATGCCCATCCCTTTCATATTTAAGTGAATTCCTGATAAAAAAAAGCCTTGTTTCCGATACTCATCGTAATTTTCAATGATGCATTCTAAATTGAAATGTGAAAGCCTTTCTTTCTTTTTTCCTATACTTTAACTTAAAATGAAATAGTGGTACAGTAGTGGTACAGTCTGATTATTAATTTTCTGTAGATTTCCAAATTAGAAACACGGGTGTGTTTTTGATATTGGGGTACTAATTCACTTCAATCAATAATCAATAAGATAAAGTCTCTTAAGACTAGTTTAGGGTAAAAAAAAAATAGGAGCTTAATCTGGACTTGTTTTAACTTGCATTTATACAAAATAGTCTAGTACTTCCTAAACAAAATAAAAATATAGGATTCTTTTTTTTATTTATGATTCATCATCTTCATAGAATTAACGGAGTAGATAGAAGTTAATCGTCACCAGAAAATACCAATTTCAATGTTTGTGTCTGTCCGAATATCATTAAAAAACAATCAAATTACGTATGTTACGTATATATTTTCTTTGAATTTCGTTTTTAAGTATTTTGTGTTTTTTCTAATGAATAATTGTAAATCTATATAACAATTGAGACAAATTCTATTATCTTATTCACTTTACCTAAGGTAAAGTGAATAAGATAATAGAATTTTTCAAGTTAACTAAACTACTCAGAAAATGAGGAAATGCTTATATGTATGTCTTGTTATCGTTCTATTTCATTGAAAACTTTATTTTATTTCGATTGATTTTTGTGTTGTGAAAAGATATTTGTGATCCCTAAATTTGAAATATTTAAAATAGAATATCTATAATTGAATATCTATAATTACTTTCAAAAAACATTTTTTTAGTCTATCTGATAGATATGGGGATTTTCTATTCTTTTCTTTCAATTATGATTTATGAAAAATAAAAAATAATAACAACCAAAATCCTCCCTTATATCAGTCTTTATTCCCCGCCCTCCCATTTGTGTTATTTATTATTTATATATTATTTATAGTTTTTATATTCTAATTATAAAGAAATATATATATATATGGATATAGGGTTAAATTGAATTCTTGCTGAGACTTCTTCAGAAACTACCCATTCAGAAAAATATAGATTACTATGTACCGACCGAACCAATGATTATTCATGATTCCATAATGGAATCAATTACATACTGGTTACAGCAACCTACTAGAGAAATGTTATGGTAAAACTTCGTTTAAAACGATGTGGTAGAAAGCAACGTGCGACTTGAAGGTGAAGGATATGGTCGTCTGTGGATTCTTACATCCATCATTTTTGATTAATTATATAGGAATGAGGGTGCTCTTGGCTCGACATCGTTTGTTCTGTTATACTCGAAAAACCTCATTTTGGGGGGTTGCGATGTAAATAGTACATGATTATGATGGAGCTCGAGTAAAAAGTATTGATTCATTTTTTAGGGGCACGTATCTAGGGTTAGTGTTAATTAATAAATTGAAACAACTTCGTAAGTATATTTTGATATATAAATCGAAAGGATCCAATTCTAGCAAGTTTCAAAGGAAATTTCTTGGAATTGGTAAAACTCTTTCAATTAAAAGTGTATCACGGGGGAATCAACCATTTGTATGATTCTTTGATAGAAAGAAAGAAATCAAAAAAATGGTATGTTGCTGCCATTTTTTGAAATGATTAAAGATCACCGAAGTCATGTCTAAACCCAACGATTCAAGTCAACGATCAAGAATCCTGGAACAAGGAAATACCATTTTCAGTTGTCTCTATGAATAGATCATAATGAAAAATAAAAATAAATTCTAAAGGAGACAGACAAAAAGTGCGTGGTTAGAGACCGCTCAATAAACGAAATGCCTAAAGGGCTTCCTTTGGGTTATTTAAGGGTTATCCAACTTGAGTTATGAGGATGTGAATACGAATTATTTTTTTATTTTTCGGACAAGAAAAAGTATTTAAATCATAATTTAATTGATTTTATTATTTTATGGATCTATTTGACATTAATTATAAATTCTGTATATAAACATAATTTCGAATTTTCTTGAGCCGTACGAGGAGAAAACTTCTTATACGTTTCTAGGGGGGGTATTATTTATCTACATCTATCCCAATAGCCGGTTTATCGAATCGTTGCAATTGATGTTCGATCCCGAAGAGAAGGAAGAGATCTTCGGAAAGTGGGTTTTTATGATCCGATAAAGAATCAAACTTATTTAAATGTTCCTGCTATTTTAGATTTCATTAAAAAGGGCGCTCAACCTACGGGAACTGTTCATGATATTTTAAAAAAGGCGGGAGTTTTTATGGAACTTTCCCTTAATCAATAGATGAAATTCAATTAATGAAATACAAAAAAAAGGGGGGGGGTGACTTGTATATAACTTTATATATATAACCTTTTCTATACTACGTCCCCTCTTTTGCTCTATTCTTACCAATTTATTATTACTACCATAAAATGTCGTCGTCTATAACGACAAAAATTGATTTTTATTTTAGTGAGATAAATTCATATAAGACAGATAAATCGCAAAAAGATCAAGTGAATAAATGAAGTAGTTGGATTTATAAATGTAAAATTTTACATTATCGCTAATTCAATATCAATAATTGTTGATTTTTCGTTGAAACTTTTTTTTTTTATTTTTAAATTTAAATTTTATTATTTATATTTTTTTTATAGTTTATTAATATAAAAAAATATTATTGAATCAAATAGAAAATATTGAATAATTTCTTATGAAAATTTATGGTTTTCTAGATTATGTTCTTTTCTCAACATTCACATTCATATTGACAACAGTGTATGAAACAAATATAATCTGATCGTGAATAAATGTATCTATTTCTCTCTGTTTTATAGACTTAGTTTTTTATTTTACTTTATTCAAACGATGGATTCATTGGATTTGCTGGGATACAAATATAAGAAGTTTTTATTATTTTTTTTTCTATTTTATTTGAATATTTTGATTGCGTTGTGCAATTGAATCTCTTTTTTGATTTCGATTGGATCTATACATTTTGATTCGGGTTGCTAACTCAACGGTAGAGTACTCGGCTTTTAAGTGCGACTAGCATTTTTTACACATTTGTATGAAGCAATGGATTCGTCAATACCATCGGTAAAGCTTGTAAGACCGCGACTGATCCTGAAAGGAAGGAATGGAAAAAGCAGCATGTCGTATTAATGGAGAATTCTGAGAATTTTTTATTCTTATCTTATCGGATCGATCAAAAATCTTGTTCGAATTCTTGACGCGGAAAAAAATTAAATTAAAGTTGGGTTAAGCGAATAAATGGATAGAGCCCCATGGCTCCAATTATAAGGAGACAAAAAAAAGCAACGAGCTTCTGTTCTTAATTTGAATGATTACCCGATCTAATCAAACGTTAAAAATATATTAGTGCTTGGTGCGGGAAATGTTTTTAACATAAGTGGATTATCCATTTTTTTATAAATCCTAATTATTAATTATTAGTAGATATTCTCCATTAGAGTGTGGGGATAAATGTGTAGAAAAAGCAGTATATTGATAAAAATATTTTTTTTTCCAAAATCAAAAGAGCGATTGGGTTGAAAAAATAAAGGATTTATAATCATCTTGTTATCCTAGAATGAACATAAACCGATAAAATTAGATGGAAAAAGCGAGGATAAAGAGTCCGTTGATGAGTCTTATCTGTTTCCGGGGTATCTATCTAGTCTTTTTTTACTATAATAAATATCCTGTTTTGACTGTATCGTACTATGTGTCATTTACTAACCCAATAAATCCCTTATTTCGGGTTCAAATCTAATTTTAACTAAATGGAGGAATTTCAAGAATATTTAGAACTAGATAGATTTAGGCAACATGACTTCCTATACCCACTTATCTTTCGGGAGTATATTTATGCACTTGCTCATGATCATGGTTTAAATCGATCGATTTTTTTGGAAAATGTAGCTTATGATAATAAATCTAGTTTACTGGTTGTAAAACGTTTAATTACGAGAATGTATCAACAGAATCATTTGATGATTTCCGCTAATAATTCTAACCAAAATCCATTTTTTGGATACAACAAAAATTTGTATTCTCAAATTCTATCAGAAGCATTTGCAGTCATTGTGGAACTTCCATTTTCTCTACGATTAATATCTTCTTTAGAAGGGGTACAAATCGTAAGATCTTACAATTTACGATCCATTCATTCAATATTTCCTTTTTTAGAGGACAAATTCCCACATTTAAATTATGTGGCAGATATACTAATACCCTACCCTATCCATCTGGAAATCTTGGTTCAAACCCTTCGCTACCGGGTGAAAGATGCCTCCTCTTTGCATTTATTGCGGTTCTTTCTTCATGAGTATTCTAATTGTAACATTCGTATTATTCCAAAAAAAAACGAATCCATTTCTATTTTTTTAAAAAGTAATCCAAGATTATTGTTATTTTTATATAATTCTCATATATGTGAATACGAATCAGTCTTCTTTTTTATCCGTAACCAATCTTCTCATTTACGATTAACATCTTCTGGAGTCCTTTTTGAGCGAATCTATTTACATAGAAAAATGGAACATCTTGTCAAAGTCTTTGCTAATAATTTTCGGGGCATCCTATGCTTCCCGAAGGATCCTTTCATTCATTATGTTAGATATCAAGGAAAATCAATTCTGGCTTCAAAAGATACACCTCTTCTGATAAATAAATGGAAATATTACCTTGTCAATTTATGGCAATGTCATTTTTCTGTGTGGTCTCGCCTGGGAAGGATCTATATAAACCAATTATCCAAGCATTCCCTCGACTTTTTGGGTTATTTTTCAAGTGTGGGACTAAATCCTACAATGGTGCGTAGTCAAATGCTAGAAAATTCATTTATAATCAAAAATGCTCCCAAGAAGCTCGATACAATAG